AAAGTAAACCAACCCCTTGGACTGCTACGAAAAACACCATCGGATTTCAAAGTCGCACGATCCAATTCAAAAATTTCACCCAATTGAGCACGTCTAGCATATTTTTTCACAGTAGCAGGATCACTATAACTGACTCCATTGAGTTCGCCACCATAGAACTCAACGGTTACACCTACTTGTTCAACACTATACTTGGATTCTGCCCTTCTAAAAGGAACATCAGCTCTAACAATCCCGTCACCATCTACCAAAACGACCGGAAATGTTTCAAAAAAGGTGGGCATACGACGTACAAAAAGTTCACGCCCTTCTTTATCTCTAAAGATAGGGTGTCCTAACCATCCTACCGCTATTCCATCTCCGTTATCCATTGAGCCTGCCCTGAATAATCCCCCCTTTGCCGGATTATTACCAATATAATCATAAAAAGCTAATTTTTCAGGAATTTTAGACCAGGCTTCTGATAAACTTTGATTCTCGGCTAGCCCGGCGCTAACCCTTCGATATATCTCTTGCTGGAAATAACCCTGATCCCATTGATAACGAGTGGGACCAAACAATTCGATGGGAGTAGTTGCTGAACCATACCACATAGTTCCAGCAACAACAAAAGCTGCAAAAAAGACAGCCGCGATACTACTGGAGAGTACGGTTTCAATATTTCCCATACGTAATCCTTTGTATAGACGTTGTGGCGGTCGAACACTAAGATGGAATAGACCCGCTAATATGCCCAGCGTGCCTGCTGCAATATGATGAGAAGCTATTCCTCCCGGAACAAAAGGATCAAAACCTTCCACGCCCCACGACGGATTTACGGGCTGTACTCTTCCCGTTAATCCATAAGGATCGGACACCCATATCCCAGGACCGTATAGACCGGTTACATGAAATGCACCAAAACCAAAGCAAGCCACCCCGGAGAGAAATAAATGAATTCCAAAAATCTTGGGCAAATCCAAAGAGGGTTTTCCTGTACGTTCATCAGAAAATATTTCTAGATCCCAATAGACCCAATGCCAGATGGCTGCCAAAAAGCATAAGCCAGAAAACACAATATGTGCCCCAGCTACACCTTCGTAACTCCAAATCCCCGGATTCGTTACAGTTCCTCCTGTGATACTCCAACCCCCCCATGAATTGGTTATTCCTAAACGAGTCATGAAGGGTATAACGAACATACCCTGTCTCCACATTGGATCAAGAATAGGATCAGAAGGATCAAAAACTGCTAATTCATACAGAGCCATCGAGCCCGCCCAACCAGCAACCAGAGCTGTATGCATTATATGAACGGAAAGCAACCGGCCGGGATCATTTAATACAACGGTATGAACACGATACCAAGGCAAACCCATGGAAAATACCCCTTTATCGAAGAAAAATAGACACTACGTAACTTTATTGCATTGGAAAATATTATACTATGACTCTTTTATAGACTTCCCCTGTTTAGGGGATTGTTTCCTAACAAGAGTTAGGTTAATATTGATTCTATATTCTATTCGTAATAATGGAATAATTCTGTTCGTAAGAACAAAGAGAAGCAGATTTATTCTATACTCGATAAGTACCAATATGCAATGGTAGATTGATACCATTTTCTATGAGAAAAGGTGTCCATCCTTCATTTATCATTAGAAGGATCTATTCGTAAAAATTTTCTTTTATTTATTTTATCTTTCTTTATAAATTTTTATAAAGAAAGATAAAATAAATATGATAAAGCCAATATTATAAAGACAATAACACTGTATTGTTACGTTTCCACATCAAAGTGAAATTATAGTATTTAGTTCTTTTTTCTTTCAATCTATGCCTATTGGTGTTCCAAAAGTACCCTTCCGAAGTCCTGGAGAGGAAGATGCATCTTGGGTTGACGTATAGTGCGACTTGTCAGATATATTGGGTCATTTGGGATTTCCCCATTCTCTCCCCCGATCGAGATATCCTCTGTTTCGCCCAAGAAAGATAAATTGAATCATCAAAAAATTGGAGCGTGAAGTGCAATTAAATGCATTATTTGGGGAAATTCATAGAATTATATCAATTAGAATAATTTATGGTTGGCTTTGGCTGGACGAAAAAATGAAGTATCCAGGCTCCGTTTAGAAAAAACCCAATTGGTAATATATCTATGATTACTACATGTATCATAAATGATTTTTTGTAAAGTCATAACAAAAAGAAATGGTGATGGGAAGATTTGTCCTATATGTGCAAATCAAAATCGGGCGGATCTTTACCCGGAGTAGAGCATAAACCTAAAAAGATGAAAGAGACCCATTCAGGAACAAGAAAATACCATCGTGATTGGGATTGAATTTCGATGTAAGAATACATCAATGAGAAGTTAATTCGATAAGTTTACTTACCCCTTTAATATTTAAATATTATCAAAGAAGAAATAAAAATTTCTCTTTATTGAAAAATCGAAGAAAAATCCTTTTCATTTAAAAGTTAAAATAACCAAAACATAAAATAAAGAGGACTGAAATCTATACATTGATTCTTTTCTTCGAAATTTTTTTTGAACCGTATGCATCAAAAGGTGCATGTACGGTTCCTAAGGGATACAATTTTACCTCACTCAACCGACTTTATCGAGAAAGATTACTTTTTTTAGGCCAAGAGGTTAATAGCGAGATCTCAAATCAACTTATTGGTCTTATGGTATATCTCAGTATCGAAGATGAGACTAAAGATCTGTATTTATTTATAAACTCCCCAGGTGGGTGGGTAATACCCGGAATAGCCATTTATGATACTATGCAATTTGTACGACCAGGGGTCCATACAATATGCATGGGATTGGCCGCGTCAATGGGATCTTTTATTCTGGTTGGAGGAGAAATTACCAAACGTCTAGCATTCCCTCACGCTTGGCGCCAATGAAGTTTTTTTGTTTGGTTTGAGAGAAAAAATAAAACTATGCCTTCGCCATATGAATATTAAGTAATAATAGCATGGCACTTCGAATTCGATATGCAAAATTTTTGTATTGTTTTTTTCAAAAGATTTGATTATGTATCGAGAGATTAGTATGAGATAAAGGATATTTCCGGCTTTCTATTATCTACCGGAAGTCCAGTTCAGCGTCACAAACTTGTTTGTTTTCACACCGACGGACTCTTAAACAGTATTTAGGTTATAAAAAAAAGAGTGCGAAAAAACCAAATTTTTTTTTTTTTTTTGTTGGATCAAAAAGAAACTTTGGGATTGCTGAATCAAAGACAAAAAAAGAATCTATTTTAAAATAGAAAGCAACGGAGCCATCATAGTATTTTTGAACTCCTTCGAAAAAAAAAGAAGGGTGGCATTTTGATCATTTATCCATCTGGGGCTGATAGATTCTATTTTTATCTTTCGTGAATGGGAAAGTTAGGGATCAATTTGATTATAGAGCCGTATGCAATGCATAAAAGATAATGCCCGTACGGTTGTTCAATTCTATCCTTTTTCCTATTATTCTTTATCTTTCTTTTCTATTTCTTTCATCACACCAGATAGAGAAACCTTCTATGACTATTAGCAGGGTAATGATCCATCAACCTGCTAGTTCTTTTTATGAGGCACAAACGGGAGAATTTATCCTGGAAGCGGAAGAACTACTGAAACTACGCGAAACTCTCACAAGGGTTTATGTACAAAGAACGGGCAAACCTTTATGGGTTGTATCTGAAGACCTGGAAAGAGACGTTTTTATGTCAGCAACAGAAGCTAAAGCTTATGGAATTGTTGATCTTGTAGCAGTTGAATGAAAAAGATGGTTTTTGTGCAAATCCGTGATTTAAGATTTTATCTCCGAGTTTACTATTAAATCAAAAAATCCGGTTAGGATCAATCTAAACCAGCCCATTATGTATATGACTCAACATGCCAACTATTAAACAACTTATTAGAAATACAAGACAGCCCATTCGAAATGTCACGAAATCTCCCGCTCTTCGGGGATGTCCTCAACGCCGAGGAACATGTACTAGGGTGTATGTGCGACTCGTTTAGATCATGAGCTGGCACAAAAAAGCAAGAAAATCGCTTCCAGTATGAATGATCTGGACCAGTGAATAGGGTAGAATGGAAGAAGGAACTCCATTCATTATCTAAAAAAAAACAAATCTATCCTTCTATTGTGTATAAAGTTTATGGTTTCCATTGGTGCAAATTAAATCACCTGAATTTAAGATGAGAAACAATTCTCCATTGGTAGCAAACGGTTATCCATTAAGCGGAAAAATCTTATTGAAATTCAAAAAAAAATAGAAAAATGAAGTTCTCACTCGGTCAAGAACGGACTACGAGGGTCAGCTACCCGGCTAACTTTCATAATTAAATACCGTTACTGTATAGGTGGGTCTCCTTGTGAAAGACCTGCTACTGGATAATTCATGAGTAGAGCCAAAGAGTGTGGTGTGAACAATACAAGTTACCAATAACATGGATCGAATATTAAATGAAGTAAAGGCTCCGGTGTATAGAGAAGACCTCACCGTTTAAGAAGTAACCAGAAAAACGAGGAAACCCACTATTTCTTTAATTCATTTAATTTCTATTTTTTTTACTATATTTTTGACACCTAGTAAAATAAAATTTATTATTTCTTTCATATTTCGCAGTAAAATACCTAAAAAAGAAAAAATCGTGGTTGGGAAGGTTATAGTAGCCAAAGCCATTGGAATTTGTATTTTATACATTGGAAAAATCCGTTTGGTTATTAGTTATTAATAGGCCAGGACGGAAAAAATAATAACTGAAAGAAAAAAATCAATTAGTTATTTGTCAAAATTTTATTTACTCAATGACTAGAGTTAAACGCGGATATATAGCCCGGAAACGTAGAACAAAAATCCGTTTATTTGCATCAAGTTTTCGAGGGTCTCATTCAAGACTTACTCGAACTATTACTCAACAGAAAATAAGAGCTTTGGTTTCGGCTCACCGGGATAGGGATAAGCAAAAGAGAAATTTTCGTCGTTTGTGGATCACTCGGATAAACGCAGTAATTCGAGAAAGGAGAGTATCCTATAGTTATAGTAAATTAATACATGATCTATATAAGAGGCAGTTGCTTCTTAATCGTAAAATACTGGCCCAAATAGCTATATCAAATAGGAATTGTCTTTATATGATTTCCAACGAAATCAGAGAAAAAGTAGATTGGAAAGAATACACCAAAATAATTTAAATGGGTTCCCCGGAGAATGAACTCCGGGAGGGTGGAGTTGCAGTCAAAATTACTACGAGAAATGTGCTAAAGGAGTTAAAATGAATGAACACGTTGAATAAAAAAATCTTTTTTTATTTACGACACAATAATCTGGATTTTAAGATTTGTCAAATAAAACACCAATCCATATTTGAGTTCGGGTTGGAATTCTAATTGAAGTGAACAAAAAAAAGCCTATTTATTTCTGGTTCTAAGGCCAGTAGTTCTAGTGGTCGACTCGATTCTTTCAAATTGTTTCTCATTGTTGAGAAAAGGTAACAAAGATAAAATACGAGCTTGTTTTATAGCAATAGTAATTAATCGTTGTTGTTTCAAGGTCAATCTATTCACTCGTCTAGATAATATTTTTCCCTGTTCACTAATAAATCGACTAATTAAACTCATGTTTCTATAATCAATTCGATCCCCCGATTGAATCGGGGGCAAACGCCTACGAAAAGATCGCTTGGATTTAAGAAAAGGTCGCTTAGATTTTTCCATGGTTTGTTTGTTTAGTTTATTTCTTATCCCGAAAATCCTATTTCTTAATTGTCATTTTAACTCCAAATAGGATTCTTTTTATTTAAATAAAATATCTTCTATTTCTATTTCAATGTGTTCTATATAATGTCATTTTTCCCCTTTCAAGGATAAGACATATTAGGTTCAATCTATTTCTTTATTTCTCCGTGAATCGTATGTTTGTAACAATAGGGACAGAATTTTCTCAATTCTAATCGATTGGGCGTATTGTGCCGATTCTTTTGAGTAATATATCTGGAAATACCCGTTGATACCTTCTTAACGCCGTTTTGTATACAACAGGTACATTCCAAAATTACCGTTACCCGCGCATCTTTCCTCTTGGCCATGAACCTCCTTTTGATTTTTGATTTACTCGACTCTTCTATTTTGATTCGAAATGAAGAAAAAGAAAGGAAGGAAAAAATAGAAGTTATTAACTTGAAATCCAACTCTAAAAGATCAAAATCAATTAAATGAAAGCAAAGCCATAGTAAATAATTAAGAATTAAGTAAGACAATGATAATGAGTTCGAAACTCTATTTAACCCCAAAGGGCAGTTAAAGATCTTGTATTCTTGCCCTAGACCCCGATTTCATACTCTACCCACCCCCACGTCTTTATATTTTAAATTTTAATTCGAATTTGAACCTGAGTCTCGCAGACGTTGAATCCACTTTTATTCTTTCTCTTTCATCCCTTATATTCTAAAAATTAGAAAAAAAGGGAAAAAAGAGAAAAGGGGAGGGGAAGATTAGTCACAAAGATTTGATTGTATTTCTAATCTTCTTCATTCCTTCCGGTGTCAATAGCTAGAATGAAAAAAAGGGGAATGTCAACGCATCAGGGAAAAAACGATTAATCTCTATCAATAGACCTGCTAAAGCCCCGAACCATAGGGTACTTAGTACTGGGGCCACGGAGAGATATGTTTTTAGATCTCGCATTGAAAAACCTCCTTTTTATTTATTGTAAAACATAAAGATAATGCATATATGATCAGATGCATATGTAGTTAAGGGCCACTTAGAGTTGTACACGGAATCCCTAATTCCAATTGAAATGTACAACGATCTATAAGATTTCCTTTTCTTATTATTATATGTTAAATATGTTAAATTAAATATGTTAAAATACATTAAATGAGGCCAAAAAAAGACGAAATGGGGTGCTTCTCAATCCAGAGAATAGAGATGTGGAAAACAAGACAGGAATTCTCTACAATTACACTATAGAACAATTGAAGGGATGTGGCGCAGCTTGGTAGCGCGTTTGTTTTGGGTACAAAATGTCACAGGTTCAAATCCTGTCATCCCTACCTAATTACTGCCCCTTTTTTCAGTAACGAGGAATCAACTGAGATCGATTTAAATTGCGTTGCGCGGAATCGTTCATTTTTATGAAATTAGAAAATATATGCATAAAAAAAAAAAAGAATCTTTTTTTTTTTTTTTTACATTATTTTCTATTCTGATAAGAAAGCGCTCTTAGTTCAGTTCGGTAGAACGTGGGTCTCCAAAACCCGATGTCGTAGGTTCAAATCCTACAGAGCGTGATTTTTTCTTCATGGATCCAATTAAATTAGACTGAAATGGATTCAATCACTTGCACAACAATTTGAATTTGACCTCCCGTGGATTAAAGAAAAGAGGAGGCCAATCAAAAAAAGAAATGTGAATTAATCAAAGATCCAACTGATCGCCACGCCTGTATTGTAAATATGCAGTTACGAATAATCCAGCCAAAGTAATAGGAATTAGACCTAACACGA